CATGTCGACCTTTTCATCTGCAAAAACTTTTTCTTGTTTTTTTTTTTTTTTTTGGTGAATTTTTTCTTTCTAAAAGGATTTCAACCCCTAAGAGTTCGAGACTACGGGATTCTAGAAAGGTACTTAGAGACAACAAAGTGTTTTCTCGAGCAGATTCACGAGTCAGGAAGAGCAAACCATCATGTTCTAAACTTAAAGGAATCCCTGAACGGTCAAGTAACATCTTCTTAACTAAAGCCATAAGGAGAACCAATTCGTGAGAAGCTAAAGCACGGGAAGTAAGCAGTCCTTCGTGATATCGACTCCGATGTCTCTCCTTTGGCAAAGGTTCAAACTTCCCATGATATGCATGTCTTCGGATAGGCCAATAAATGCGGTGGGATCTTCTTTCAAGGCCTCCCACACCCTATCGCTCACAAACGCGTTATCTATGTCTATGATACCTACCCCTGGGGGCAACGAGCCCACGTCCAGACCCACAGAATCGGTTGTGGACGGTAAAAACAACTCTCTGCCTCCGCTGATATGAGAAAGCCATACCTCGGGGTCCCCGGCTATTCGTTTCTTTCCCCTCTGATAGAAAAGACGGCAATTGTCACTTAAAAGGTCCGTCAGCATTATATATTCAAGGTCAGACAGCGTAATAGACTTTCGGTACAGGGACCCACCCTTATAGATCTCGGCTACTTCCTGTTTATTCATTGGTAGTCCTCCTCCCCTCTTCAACAAAAGCCCACGGTAAATACCGCGCTGAAGTGCATCAGTGATAGCTTTTTCTTTTTCTTTGTTCCCCCCGAGCCCTGGTTAGCCTTATCTTCCGGTTCGACTACCCTAACGTACTGCAGGACAGCCTCGTCGGGCGTATTGTTAGGAGGTCGTGACGCAGAGGGCGTAATAGAGAACGGGGACACCAAAGCTTTTTCTAAGATGAGTATCTGATCAAGGATAGCGCGGTCTGCCTCAGGTCGGTCGAACTGCTCGTAAGCATCCGCCACACCCCTTCCAGAGGACATCGTGAGTTTGTGGAGCTTGTTCGAGTGCTGCCCTGCTGATCACAGCCCCTACACAGCTGGGCAACCTGACTTCCAGCCAGTCTACAGCTGCCGTCCTGCTGTAGCTGCCTGGCAACCAGTTTCTGCACGCCAAACTGCTGCGTTTGCTGGATCAGCAGGCTGCTCGGCCCCTCCAAAGTCCCCCTCTGCTGCCGCCTACTTTCCAAATCCGTGTTCTCACTGACATAGGTCATCTTGGAGCTGCTGCACATGCGTTTGGCTGCCAGGCAGGCTGCCCTGCTGCCACCCAGTCCCTCAAAGCTGATCCAGACAGCTGACATCATCATCTCTCTAGTTTGATTTGTGTTTTCAGCCTTCTAGGTGGACTGCACTACTGCCGGCTTCTTCATCAGACAGATTCCAGATTGCTGCTCCGTTTTAGGAATCCGTTCGAGTACAACACACTCCGACACCCTCAACCACCTCTACCCTAGTCCTAGAAACACAGATGTTCGAGTCCCCATTGGTTATATTATCATCCATTCACACATTCATTAGCATTCTTCAGATTGTGTTCTCCATGTTGTCGTACACTTTGCATTTTTGTGTTTGCCATGCCTTAATAAGGAATCTTTTTTAGTTTGCAAGAAAACGCTTTAAGGTTATAGGGGCTACAGCTATAACGTCATATGCAATGACACTTAACTAAAGCCTGAAGCTCTTTTATTCCCGTTTTCTTACCCTTCTCATCTAGAGTTAGCCGATGCTTATTCTTCAGATACCGTCATTGCTTCTTCTCCGAGAAAAGGAGTTTACGACCCGTGGGCCTTCTACCTCCACGCGGCATTGCTCCGTCAGGCTTTCGCCCTTTGCGGAAGATCCCCTATCAATTTACAGAACTACTAAACCACCTTAACCGCGACTCTTCTAGCATAGCAAAAAAGGCCTGAACTACACGATTATCGGAAATAGACCAGTACAGCCTCATATGTTTGGTTATTCCTTTCATTAGCCCCGGCAATACTCTTGAAAGAGCATTAGAGGATGTTCCTTTACAGGCTCTAAACAAGAGCGGCTGTTATATTGTGTTACCCACGAAGATGAACCTGAATTGTAATGCTACATCGATCAGTCGTATGAAGCAAACAAGAGGGTCTGAAGACTTGGCCAAGGCCATGAAAGAACACATACAAATTAATGAAGAAGTTGGCAAGCAATCTGCACAGAGTCTTATTCCCTTCAATGATGTTGGCATGACTACTTCAACATCAATGCCCCTGATGCCATGTAATCTATCTCTGAAGTCAGTGTGTGCAACCTTACATGCTGAGAAACGGGACACACGTAATGTAATAGAGGAAGCAGGAGATGGCATTGAGTCAACTGAAGTACTGAAACAAGGTACTTAACTTCAAACAGATCATTCCCCTCATGCCCATCTTGATGCCTATGTCTTCAGCCACAGTCTTTCTAAAAAGAATAGTAAAGATGCGTGTGCATGCAGCTGCTCCTTGCCATGTCCGTTAGGCTGAAAATTTTTCAATCTTTGTTTTTTCCTTCTTTCAAGAAAAAGAAAATCCTATCAAAATAGCTTAGCAAATATTAGAGTAGAAATACAGTATTTTTCGCCCTACTTTACAGAATCCCTTTTCTTATCTTCTGCTAAAACCATTGGCAACATGTCTATGCTTCTTGGGTCACATCCAGTACCTATTGGAAGCAAATAGCTCGGGAAATGACTGAGATCTTTGAGAGGCACCCAAGAGAGTATTTCTCTTGAGAAAATTTCTCTTTCTGTTCCCCAAATAGTAATTCTTCCTTGTAAAGCAAAACATTCTAAGGGGATCCCACTCTTACTTACTGTACTTCTGGTTAGATTTCCTTGCAGTTCCTTTTCCCATATATGCAATCCACCTGAGGGAGTTTTCTCTCTACTTAAATCAATCTTTTGTTCTTTCAAAGCTTTTAGGATTGCTGGTACTAATTCTAGAGTATCTAAATCAAGAATGGCTAGTGAGGAAGGTAGACTAGTAAGATCTAAGGCTATGGACTGACAAGAGTCATTAGGGCAAAGCAGTTGATAGTGAGTGGGATGGAGATGAGGGGATTCAACAGCTTACGGTATCTCACCATCTCTAGTAAACAATCCATTATTCCTGTATGGTCTACCTTACCTCCAATTAGATCATTAATGGACTCTACGTTTTGTCCAATTTGGCTTAGATTAGCAGGCATAGGAAGAAGGTTCCGCATGGATCACTCCATCATGTTCTTTGAGATTGACCATATCGATATCGATATGGTCAATCTCGATAGAGTCCAGAGTGATCATTGCAGGATTTTGGATACGAAAGGAAAAATACAAGTTGGGGGGGAGATAGAACGATACCTCGTGACCCATCACAGGGGCGAACTAGGGGCGAACTAGTTGTAACGAGAGGATTAGCTTGAAATGGAAACTATTCGGAGGGATTCCATTCTTTCGTGCGACAACCCGAAGAGAGTCTAGAATAGGGTATTCTGGGAAATTCCAATAATGGGGTCGATTGATATACCCGACGGAATTGATGCTGGTGCACGAACAATCATAGCTACTTCGATGGAACTCTTCGAAATTGAAGTAGATGAATAAATTAATGGATTTTGTGTATAAATTGTTGATGCGTTATCTCCCCCAGTGAACATTAATTTGATAATCTTCAGGTAGTAATAGATAGAAATAACACTTGTTATGATCCCTATCGGAACTGATGGGTACGAACCAGCCTTCCATCCATGCCAAAATAGGTAGAGTTTAGCGAAAAAACCTGCTGGTGGGGGGATACCCCCTAGAGATAGTAAACGTGGGACTAGAGAAAATGTTAAAACAGGATCCTTCATGTATAATCCCGCGTAGTCCCTGATATTATCCGTTCCGGTTCGCGAACCAAATGAAATGATACAAGCAAAAGTTCCTAGATTCATGAGTATATGAATAAACGTATAAGTTATCATGCTTGCATAGCCATTCTCGGGATCTGCAGCAATTATTCCGATCATAATATATCCCATTTGGCTTATAGAGGAATACGCTAGCATACGTTTCATGCTTGTCTGAGTCACGGCAATCAGATTTCCTGATACCATACTAAGAGTGGCTAATACTCCCAAAACTATATGCCACTCATTAGCGAAATGTGGAAAAAGAATACCGAAGAGTCGTGTAGATAAAGCTAGAGCTGCTACTTTAGAAGTCACGGAAAAGAAAGCAACGACTGGTGTAGGAGAGTCAGAGTCGGAAAGAAGATTCTCGGTCTTCCCGCTCATTCAGAACCGTGCATGAAGTTCTTACTTCACACGGCTCCTGGTTTAGGTGTTGAACTGTTGTTGCTCCCAGAACCTCCCTCGCGTCTGTTTCGAATCTACTCTTCCCTAGAGTAGTCAGTAGTAGTACGAATTGTTAACTTCTCGAGGAATCCCTTATCGTATTCATTTATTGATCCACTTTTTGAATGGGTTGTTGTCC